AGTTAGAAATAACAAAAAGAAAAAAAGATACAAAGATATCCGTTTCAAGGTTAAATAGATCCTTTACTTTCATTTTTTGATTTGGAATTTGGACATTTCTGTGGGTACTTTTTTTGACTTTTTAGAAAGGAAAGCTCCTTTTTTGAAAGATTACCCCTGTCTTTGTTTATGCTTCGGATTGGAACAAATGACTCTAATTCGTCCACGCCTACGAATCAGTCGACATTTTGTACAAATTTTACGAACGGAAGCTCTTATTTTCATATTTAGTCCTTTCTTAAACTATGAATCTACTCTTTGGGAAAAAATAAGCCTCTTCACTTAAATTAGGAAATTTGGAATTTATTATCCTAGGAAAACCTAATCCTTTGAATCTTTGGTATCCTTCAAATCTTCAGTATCCTTCGAGTCTTCGGTACGCTTCGAATCCTTATGGGGAAGTCTATAAATTATACGCCCCTTGCTTGAATCATAACGACTTACTTCAATTTTGACCCTATCCCCCATCAATATTCGTATAGAACTGGACCGGATTTTTCCTGAAATATAACCCAGGATGATGGTGTCATTCTCTAAGCGAACTCGGAACATTCCGTTGGGTAGGGCTTCCGTAACTAAACCTTCGAAAGTAACTTTTGCTTCTCTCGGGTTTTTTTTTTCTCTCCTATTTTTTTTTTCTGTCATATTTGTTTCTCCTATTTTTTTATTTGCATTTTCAAAATAGGAAGTTCGAGATAGAATTCGGGTACTATAGGCGGGGCTATTACCATATATAACATAAGACTTCTCCCCCAATTCTCTTTAGTCGAGCTTCTCGATCTGTCATTATACCTTGAGAAGTAGAAAGAATAGCAATTCCCATTCCGCCCAAAACCTTAGGAATTCCTTGATAGTTAGCATAAACTCGTAAGCCAGGTCGGCTGATACGCTTTAAAAATGTTCTAGTTCTATATATTCCCTTTCTAGTCCTTCTCTTTTGATGTCGCAAAGTTGAAACCAAGAAATATCTGTTACTTTCTTGATGTTTCCGAACACTTTCAATAAAACCCTCTCGTAGAAGTATTTTAACAATGTTTTCGGTAATATTTGTAGATACTACTCGAACAGTTCCTTTTTTACTCATGTCTGCGTTTCTTATAGAGGTTAGTAAATCAGCAATAGTGTCCTTGCCCATAAGACTCTAATTCTAGGTTCCTCCTAATTTTTAGATAATCAACATGTTTTCCCTTTTCTTTTTATTTTGGATTTTAAAGCATATACGTAAAACACAATCTACTAATTTTTTCTTTGATCTATATCTCATCTACTAGTATTTATAATACTTCAGGAGCTAATGAAACTATTTTGGTAAAATTCAATTCTCTCAATTCCTCGGCAATTGCCCCAAAAACTCGAGTTCCTTTTGGATTTCCTTTTTGATCAATGATAACTGCTGCATTGTCATCATAGCGTATTATTATACCGTCTTTACATTTGAATTCTTTACATGTACGTACAATTACGGCTCGAATTACTTCGGATCTTTCTAGAGGCATTTGGGGCACTGCATCTTTGATTACAGCAACAATAACATCACCAATACGAGCATATCGCTGATTACCAGCAGCTCCTATAACTCGAATACACATCAATTTTCGAGCTCCACTGTTATCCGCTACATTTAAAAGGGTCTGAGGTTGAATCATATTATTTGAATTTCTATTTGTTATTTCACTGCAAAGGAATGAAAGATATATTATCTTTCCAGAAGGAAAACCCGGGGTTTTTTATCTTAAATACTCCTTTTTTTAGGGGGGTCTATATCTCTAATCTAAGAAATTGGCTTCGTATGGGCATTTTACTGGCAGCTATGGAGATAGCTGCTCTAGCTATAGTTTCAGATACTCCGCTCATTTCATAAAGTATTCGGCCTGGTTTAACAACGGCTACCCAATATTCGGGGGATCCCTTTCCCGAGCCCATACGTGTTTCTGTGGGTCTTAGTGTAACCGGTTTGTCGGGAAATATACGTACCCATAGTTTTCCACCACGACGTGCATATCGTGTCATTGCTCTTCGTCCTGCTTCTATCTGTCTCGCTGTAATCCAAGCGGGTTCAAGTACTTGAAGAGCATATCTACCAAAACAAATACGATTGCCTCGGCAGGATTTTCCCTTCATTCTTCCTCTATGTTGTTTACGAAATCTAGTTCTTTTGGGGTTATAGTCGATGGTTTTTTTTTAGTTCCATCTCTACTGCAAAACTGGACATGAGAGTTTCTTCTCATCCAGCTCCTCGCGAATGAAATGAGAAAGCGTGCAAATTTATCTAATTCTATAATATTCTAAAATTTTATGGATAGATACATATCAATATATAATAGAATAGGTTTTTTTATTTTGCATTTCTTAAAATAGAAAAAAAAAAAGAAAGAAGATCCAGAATATATCCAAATTCTATATTTGTAGATAATGTAATCTTTTTTTTTTTTTCTAAGGAATATCCTTATTTTTACCCTTATTGAATCATACTTTTTATCCTTATTGAATCATACTAAAGTATTCTAATCCAATAAAGATTTCGCGGGCGAATATTTACTCTTTCTTGTCTTATTTGTTAATTTATAACCTTATCAAATAAAGCAATTTTTTTGGTTTGTTCCGCCATCCCGCCTAATGAAGTATTAGGATTCTTTTCAATAAAATCAATCCTATGCAGTCATAGGTTTTGTCGTTCCCACAGCTTCTCCTTTAATGCTTAGGTTTGAATCCTGCAACGGAGCTTCCAAACTTTTCGAGTTAATTTTCTCAGTTTTATTAACCAAGGCTGCTCTTTATTATTGCTTTATATTTTTATTTATTATTTCACAAAATTACGATTTTTAATTCTCTCTTATTTTTATTATTTTTTTATATTGATGCTTTATCACATTGCCTTTTATGATGTAATTCATAGACCATACACATTGGAATCTTATATCTTTCTTATTCTTCTTCTTTCTATCTATCATCCCTCCTTTTATCCACATCCCTTTAGTTTTGTTTCACAACCTAGAATCTGGTTTCTTTTTTAGAGAAAAAAATGCAGTTGCTACAACTATATGATAGATCTACTCATTTATGATAGATGTATTTATTCACATAGTGACTGTTTCTTTGTTAGGATCTCGACAATACGAAGCAATAGGTTGGTTATTAGTGAATTTTCTATAATTACTAAAATTTTTTCTATTTTTAGTAGGGTTCGCTCAATTTTTTTGTTTTTTTTTTTTGAATTTCCATTTTTAACCCTAAAGAAAAAACTAACGAGTCACACACTAAGCATAGCAATTATATTAAAAGATTTATCGATTTTCATTAAATCTTATAGAAAGAGGTATAATTTCTTCTTTTTTCTGGGATTTTTGGAAAAATGTATTTTTTATTCTATCACTGGCCAGAATGAGAAGACAAGATTAGTTATTCTTCTTCTACGAATATCCAAATTTTTACACCTAATACTCCATAGATAGTTCGAATTGGATAGCAGCAATAATCAATTTTAGCGCGAATTGTTTGGAGGGGAAGTCTACCCTTTTTGATGCATTCGGCACGTGCAATTTCTTTCCCTCCTAGACGGCCTGCAATTTTTATTTTGACCCCCTTTATATCTGCTTTTTTAGTTAATTCAATGGCTTTTTTCATTGCCTTTCGGAATGAAACTCTATTTTTTAATTGGAAAGCTATATATTCTGCAAGAATGTTAGGTTGTCTATAAGGTTCTTTAACTTTTTCGATAGCAATATTAAGTCTCTGGTTTATAGAATTCACTTCCTTTTGGATATCTTTCTCTAATTCTTCGATTGCTCCTTTTTTCTTTAATAAATTTGGGAATCCAATATGGATTATAACGTGAATTGTATCGATTTCTTTTTGAATTTCTATATGTGTAATTACTTCGGAACTTGAGTCTGATTCTATTTTTCTATTCGAGCTTTTTTTCCTATTCTTTTGTATATAGTTCTTGATACAATTCCGTATTTTTTTATCTTCTTGTAGACCTTCAGAATAATTTTTTGGTTGTGCGAACCAAAAGGAATGGTGATTTTGGGTTGTACCAAGTCTGAAACCGAGTGGATTTATTTTTTGTCCCATATTTTTCTATTCTATTTTTTTTTTTTTTTACTGGGAATCGAAATCTTAGGTTGATATGAAAGTTATTTAGATTTCTTTACTATATTTAGTACAATTGTTATATGACACATGGTTTTTTTTATAGGATAACCACGTCCTCGAGCCCGAGGTCTGAATTTTTTCATAATAGTACTCCTATTCACTTCGGCTTTTGTTATGAATAAATTAGCTTTGTCGAAATCCCTATAATGAGTAGCATTTGCTGCTGCTGAATAAACCAACTTTAATATGGGATAAGATGCTCGATAAGGCATAAGGTTAAGTATCATAACGGTTTCCTCATAGTAACGCCAGCGAATCTCGTCAAGAACTCTTTGTGCTTTAAAAACGGACATATTTATGCGTTTTTGTGCTTTGAAAACCCGTTCGAACTTAAGTAGACGATCAGTTGGAACTTTTCTTGCGAGTTTCCGTAGCCCGTTCTTCTTCTTCTTTATCCTAGGGATATACTTTACCAATTTGAAACTTGTCATAAATAAGGTTATTCCCCGCCTACCTTTACTTTAATTTGAATCCTATAAATTTTGTTTATTCTGAATCTTTCTATTCTGAATTCAGTTAACGACGAGATTTAGTATCCTTTCTTGCACTTTCATAACTCGTGAAATGCCGAGTAGGCACGAATTCCCCCAATTTGCGACCTACCATAGGATTTGTTATGTAAATAGGTATATGTTCCTTTCCATTATGAATCGCGATTGTATGGCCAACCATTGCGGGTAGAATGCTAGATGCCCGGGACCACGTTACTATTGTTTCTTTCTCCTCCTTCATATTGACCTTTTCGATTTTTGTCAATAAATGACGAGCTACAAAAGGATTCGTTTTTTTTCGTGTCACAGCTGATTACTCCTTTTTTTTTTTCATTTTAAAGAGTGGCATCCTATGTCCACTATCTCGATCGAGGTATGGAGGTCAGAATAAATAGAATAATGATGAATGGAAAAAAGAGAAAATCCTTTAGCTGGATAAGGGGCGGATGTAGCCAAGTGGATCAAGGCAGTGGATTGTGAATCCACCATGCGCGGGTTCAATTCCCGTCGTTCGCCCATCGCATTATTGCAATGCAATTTTCCATATTCCTAGTTACGTATTTACTTACGGCGACGAAGAATAAAACTATCACTATATTTTTTACTTTTCCTAGTTCTTCTTCCAAGCGCAGGATAACCCCAAGGGGTTGTGGGTTTTTTTCTACCAATGGGGGCTTTCCCTTCACCGCCACCATGGGGGTGGTCCACAGGGTTCATAACTACCCCTCTTACTACGGGGCGTTTACCTAGCCAACACTTAGATCCGGCTCTACCCAAACTTTTTTGGTTCACCCCAACATTACCCACTTGTCCGACTGTTGCTAAGCAGTTTTGGGATACCAAACGGACCTCCCCAGATGGTAATCTTAAAGTGGCCAATTTACCCTCTTTTGCAATCAGTTTCGCTACAGCACCTGCTGCTCTAGCTAATTGCCCACCCCTTCCACGTGTGATTTCTATGTTATGTATGGCCGTGCCTAAGGGCATATCGGTTGAAGTAGATTCTTATTTTTTCTCAAAAAACCCCTTCCCAAACTGTACAAGCTTCTTCCAAAGCATACGGCTTTCTAGATGTATATAACGATCTCTAGACAGATGGATCTTATATGAATGGTATGATGAAGTACCACATGAGTGGATATATAGAAAAGGAATCCAAATCTGCCGAATCGCTCATGTTATGATCTTCTACATCCTAGGTCTCCGCGTTCCGTCATCTGGCTTATGTTCTTCATGTAGCATTCAGATCGAATGACTCTATGAAATTACGTCGATACTTCCACATATTATGGGTAACGTAGGAGACATCTCTATTTTCACCCCGGGGTCTTAATTACCACTGCTTAGCTTTCAATTCGCCTCTGACCATCAAATTAAATGTGAATAACCCGTCCTCCTCTCTTTGAAACAAGGGGCGCTTCCGGTTCTGTGCGTGCTTCAAACAATTTTGTCTTCTCCATATTACCATATCTCTAGAGTCAATAATTTTCTATGAGGAACTACTGAACTCAATCACTTGCTGCCGTTACTCAACAGTTTTCTGTTGAGGTCTATCCCGTAGAGGTAGTCAAATTGGATCAGTGATCGATTTCTAGGTTTCGTCGTAAACCTAATTGGTTACTTCCAATTACGTAAATCAATAGTTCAAACCGCACTCAAAGGTAGGGCATTTCCCATTGATATAGGAACTTTTGTACCAGAAACAATAGTATCTCCAATTATAGCCCCTCTGGGATGTAAAATATATCTCTTCTCACCATCCCCATAGTGTATGAGACAAATGTATGCATTTCGATTAGGGTCGTATTCTATGGTTACGATTCTACCAGATATGTCTTTTTGATTCCGTCGAAAATCGATTTTACGGTATAGGCGCTTATGACCTCCCCCTCTATGCCTTGCGGTAATGATTCCTCTGGCATTACGACCTTTACCACAACGGTGCCGTCCATGGATCAATTTATTTCGTGGATTGGATTTCACTTGCCTGTCTACGGTTCCCTTGCGTGTGCTCGGGATAGGTGTTTTGTATAAATGTTTCGCCGTATTATTAAGTATTCTCCTTTAGTTCTTTTCTCTATCTAGAAGTGGAATAGAATAACCCGGTTGAAGGGTAATGATCATACGTCTGTAATGCATTGTATGTCCCAGAATAGGTCCCATTCTTCTACCCTTTCCGGGTAGTCGATGGCTATTCACAGCTACTACCTTAACACCAAAGAAGAGCTCGACCCAATGCTTTATTTCTGTCTTAGTGAATCCCGATTCGACATTAAAAGTATATTGATTCTTTCCCAATAAACGAAGACTTTTTTCTGTAAATACTGCGTATTTGATTCCATCCATAAATCGACTTTCCCTCCTATGCTCTGAGTTCCAGTATCGATAAGAATTCGAGTTCTTATTGTTCTTATGTTATGGTATGAATATACCATACCAATTCGTTATGTATGGATGATGTATGAGATTCCATGGATAGAGAGCCAGTTCCAATAGACTTATGGAACGTTCCCGTTCGCGTGCATCCAGCAGGAATTGAACCCGCAAATTTACCAATTATGAGTTGGGCGCTTTAACCATTCAGCCATGGATGCTTAACAGGGATCATCGTACATCGTAAATAACCAATTTTCATATAGAAAGACATATCATAGAAAAATGAAATCAAAATATTCGGAGATGGCAAATATTCGGAGATGACTATGAAAACACCTCTCTGGATCCTCGAATTGAAAGAGAGATTAGAGGCATCAAGAATCCTAATTCTCGCTATTTGGAATGGATCCAATTCTATTGAGTCTGACTCATAGTGATC